CTAATTAAATTTGATAATACGTCTAATAAGGTTCTTTTAGTAAAAACCTCAAGTAATATTATTATTACTAAGGCAACCATTGCTACACGACCATTTAAAACTTCACTGACTAGGTAAAATCCCCATCTAGATTCGTAATCATTAGATTGTTTATAATTATTATTCATAGGAAAGTAATATCGGGATTGTATAAAAAATTACCATTAAAATTATGATAATTATAATAACACGTTTCTTATAATTTAGGAAAACAACCCCTTTCAAAAAAGCTTTCCCAGATTATTAAAAATTGACACAATTTATATATTGAATCTATAATTAATGGAGGTAAGATTATTAAATAGTTTTTAAGTTTTTTTCCTTAAGTTCTTATTAAATAATAAAAATAAATTAATTTAAATGTTATGACAGACACCTTAATGTTAATGGTAGTAGCATCATTCGAATGGCCGTCACTTAACCCAAGTGATTATACAAGAGCAGAAATGTTAAATCTTTTGGTGACAGCTATGGTAGCAGGACTTAGGCAGTATTATTGGATTTTAACTTTACGCTTATCAATACAATGGTTCCCGAATATTAATCCGTATATTCACCCGATGTATTCATTATTACACGCAACAGATTTTTTTTTAAAAGAGTTTGATGACATAGTACCAACTGTACTAGGTATGGATATGTCTTCCATGTGTGCATTTATTTTTCTTGAATGGATAATAAGAACATTAGAGTCTATTACTTTTACAGAACCTCCCCTTTTTTAGGAAGAGAAATAAAATATATTATAATAAAACTTATATTAGAAATGTTAAAAATAAGATTTAAACGTGGTGGTCGTAAAAAACAACCTTTTTATAGAATTGTAGTAATGGATGTTAGAACAAAAAGAGATGGTAAAGTATTAGAAGAATTGGGGTTTTATAACCCAATGGACAAAACTTTCCATATTAATCGTGAAAGAACAATTCTTAGATTAGCTAATGGGGTTCAGCCTACAGAAGTTGTCAAAAATTTATTAAGAAAGTCTTCTGGTTTTTAAATAAAATATAAAATATAAAATATATCTAACTTATTGATGTTAAATAAGAGTATTTATGTGTTTAAGATTATTTGGAGCAAAAACTATTTAGGGTTAGCTGTGGATAAGAAACTTCAAAATAATCGTACATTACCGATCACTACATTTTTTTTTTGGCCTAGAGAAAACGGGTGGCAATTATTAAAAGAAGAACTATCTTATAAGCCTTGGATGTCAAAAGATGATTCGATTGATATATTAAATGCCTATACTGAAATTATAAATTATTGGTTATTAAATGTTAACGAAGTCGAGGGTATAACAAAATTAATAAGAGATAGCTCAAAATTAAAGTTTGAACTTTTGGCTAAATTTTAATTTTAAAAAACAAAATTAGTTTATCAGCTTCAATAAAAATTTTATTAAAGCCGATAAACTAATTTTGTTTTTTAAGGAAAGGTAGGTATCCATGTTTAAATTTTATATCAAGTCTTAGTAAATGATAAATAAAAATAGAAAAACCCTACAAATACTTTTTTTAATTAAAGATTTGGACCCCATTTTTTTCGAATTTTTAGCAAATAGCATAGAATACCCTAATAAAAAACTGACATTTACTAAAAAAGAAAACCCTAGAGTTCGTAGTATAAATAGAAATATTATATTATTTTTTATTTATTATAATATATTCTCTACGAGGTGGTTAAATACACAATTACAAAAAAAAGCAAAAGGTAATTTATTTTACTTAATAGATAATGAAAAACAAAAAGGAACCGAGCAGGCTTTAAAGAATGATAAAGACTTAAAACAACAACTCCAAAAGAACTTCTTTTTAAGTATTAATCGAAGAAAGAACAATAAGACAAATTTCTCACAAATTTTGACTTCTATTGAGTTATTAAACGATTTTAATTTAATTTGAATAGAAAGGAACTGGGGTAGGAGGATTCGAACCTACGAATGGCGGAGTCAAAGTCCACTGCCTTACCACTTGGCTATACCCCAAAAATGATCTATAAATCTAATCTATACCCTATAATATTCTCTGAGCTAGGAGGGATTCGAACCCCCGACACCGTGGTTCGTAGCCACGCGCTCTAGTCCACTGAGCTACAAGCCCTATATGAATATAATACATTACTTTACTATTTCATAATATAAGAAACAATTTTTAACCACAGTATTTATAATTCTTTTAAGTTTATTAGTAAATTGATTTAAATTTAAAAATATCAATATAATTAAAATGGTACGTTATAGAGGCCCGCGTTTGAAAATCATTAAAAGATTTGGTGATTTACCAGGTTTAACAAGAAAAGTAGTACTAAAAAAGCAGAACGGGCAGGGGAAAGATGCAACTGAACAAAAAACTCCAAAAGCATCAGCTTATAAAATTAGGTTGAATGAAAAACAAAAATTACGCTATAATTATGGGGTAACTGAATCTCAATTATTAAGATATGTTAAGGAAGCAAGACGAAGAAAAGGTTTAACAGGCTTTTTATTAATGCAACTATTAGAAATGCGATTAGATAATATTATTTTTCGTTTAGGATTAGCTCCAACAATTCCTGCTGCAAGACAAATTGTTAACCACGGACATGTACTAATAAATAAAAAAAGAGTTAATATACCTAGTTTTCAATGTCGACCAAATGATTCTATTAGTTTTTCTACAAAACCTAAAGCGGTGGCGTTACTTAAATCTAATTTAAATCAAGGAGAAAATGCTACTTCAAATGATAATGTTTTAAATAGTCACTTAGAATTTGATCAAAAATTATTAACAGGTAAAATTTTAAATCTAGTAAACCGCAAAGATCTTAGATTTAAGATCAATGATATGTTGGTTATTGAATACTACTCAAGACTTGCTTAAAAATAAATATTTAGCTTTTAAAAAGAAAAAGAAAAAGAGGCTAGTTCTCTTTTTCTGTTTTTTCCGTTGATGGTTTTTACTAACACTAGTTTAGTTTTCTTGCTTCTTCTTCTTTATCTATAACTAAACCCTCTACTGTTGTTGAAAGTTTTCTTGATAAAGCCATTTCACTATTTGATTTTGAAGGTTCAACCATAGGGTAACAATTTTCATCTTCTAAAACATTACATTCAAGTAGAACAGGTTCGGGCCCTTCCAAAGTATCACGTAATGTCGACCATATTTCTGATTGGCGTTCAGTATACATACTTTTAATACCATAAGCATTTGCAAGTACATCGAATTTTGGTGCTCCTTCTACCATATTAGAGTGAGAATATCGGCTTTCGTAAAATGTCTCTTGCCATTGGCGTACCATTCCTTGCCAATGGTTATTAATAATAATAATTTTAATTCTTAATTTATATTTAGAGATTGTTCCTAGTTCTTGTAAATTCATTTGGAAACTAGAGTCACCAGTAATACAAATAATATCTTCTTTTGGATAAGCTACAGCTGCGCCAATAGCAGCAGGTAAGCCAAACCCCATTGTACCTAACCCAGCACTAGATAGCCACTTGCGTCGCTTGCATTTTGTATACTGTGCAGCCCACATTTGGTGTTGTCCAACATCTGTAGTAATTATTGCATAGGGTCTAATATCTGTTAATGTTTTAATAACAGTTTGAGGTAATAAAACATCATCAACCGTTTTAGGTAGTAATGAATAATCCCCAGGAATCGGTAATAATGGAAATTCTTGCTTCCATTCTATAGTTTTTTTATACCATTTTTTAAATTCTTTACGAAGAGGTTTCTTCAGCCATCTATGTTCTGGGCGATCCATTAGTAATAGAAACTTTGTTAAAATTTTTTTAATATCACCTACAATACCAATACCAACATTTTTGTTTTTACCAATTTCCGCTTCATCAACATCAATATGGATAATAAAAGCTTTACAAGCAAAATCTTGTAATTTCCCAGTAACTCTATCATCAAACCTGGCACCAACCGCAATTAACAGATCACAATTTGCTACTGAAAAGTTAGCGTATACAGTACCGTGCATACCCAGCATACCCAAAGATAATCTGTTATTTTCATTGAAAGCTCCTTTCCCTGTTAAAGTCGTTGTTACAGGGATTTGGTAACGATAAGCGAATCTGGCTAACTGACGACCAGCTTGGGAGCTCACAGCTCCACCACCAATGTATAACAAGGGTCTTGAACATTCTGAAAGCCTTTGTAAGGCCATTCTTATTTTATCAGTTTGGTTCTTAAATTTATATCTCCAACCTAATACCTTATGTACAGTTGTTGCATAGCAGGGAATAAATCTTTTTATTTTTTCTAAACCGACATTTTTTGGTATATCAATTAAAACTGGGCCAGGTCTTCCATTTTGGGAGACATATATTGCTTCTGCAAGAATTTGAGATAAAAATCTAGATTCCAAAACAACATACGAATGTTTAACTAAAGATAACGTTATCCCATAAATATCAATTTCCTGAAAAGCATCAGTACCAAGAAATTGAGTCCCCACTTGACCAGTTATAACTATCATTGGGATTGAATCTAAGTAGGCAGTTGCAATACCAGTAACTAAATTAGTTGCACCTGGACCTGAGGTCGCAAAACAAACACCAACTTGTCCACTAGACCGACTAAAACCATCCGCTGCATGTGTTGCCGCTTGTTCATGCCTTACAAGATAATGTTTAATAAATTTCTTGTCTTCCCAAAAAAATAATTCATCATAGATAGGTAATATTGCTCCCCCGGGGTACCCAAAAACTGAATGGATTTCACTACGTACTAATGTGTCAAAAAGAGCAAATGCTCCTGTATGAAGATATAAACTTTTTTCTTCAATTTCTTGGATATCTTTAAAAAGATCAATTTTTTTATTGTTTCCCTTTTCAACAACACTGTAACTTTGGTTATAATAGTTTTTTTCAGGCGTTTGTTGTATGTCGAATTGAGATGACTTAAATCTTTGATTACGATCTAATTCTCCGCGTCGTGAGGTACGTCTTTTAAAATAATCCTTTTTAGAATATTTCATCTGGGTATTACGGAAAGGACTTTTTGAAAAATAATATATTTGTTGTTCTATTTTTTCTACTGGTTCTATTTCTTTTGACTTTAATTCTGGTTCAGGATTTTCGCCATAGAAGGGCATTAAGTTAAAAAATTGTTGAGTTGTCATAAATTAATTATTTTTAAATATAATAATAAAGTAAGTGTAATAAATTAATTTACTCTATGCTTAGCATTTCTTTTAAAATGCAAAATAAAGTAACTAAAATACTTATTAAAAAAAAATATATTATTCTCTTATCATTAAATTTTTTCAATTGCTCAATAATAGGTGTTAATAATATTAAAATTAATCCCAGCATTGATGATATAAAAAATCTTGGGTAACGTAATAGATTATCCCAAAAAACCATTTCTTAGCCCTTTTATTTATTTATTTATTTTATTGACACTCTTCTTAATAAAAATTATATTATGAACCCAGGATGGTTAAAATAGTACACATTTGGTTAAGCAAAAATAAGAATCATAAAACCAATGAGTTTTCTAATAGAATTATATGAGAGAATTAATTTGTTTTACTCTAGCATATAGCATATAATGTATAATAAAAATTGTTATTTCTATTGAATTCTACAAATGAGTATATAGTAAAGTACAGCAAAAAAGTATAGATTTTTATATTTTAGTACATAGAGAGTAATATAGTATTATACTATAACTCTATCTGATATCTGACACAAGTCTTAAAAATTTACAAAAAAATAACCTATTTATGACACTACTTATTCTTGGAGGAACCGGAACCCTAGGTCGACAAATTGTTAGAAAAGCTTTAGAGAATGGTTTTCAAGTTCGTTGCATTGTTCGTAATAAAAGAGCCGCGAATTTTTTGAAAGAATGGGGAGCTGAATTAGTTTATGGTGACTTAACAATACCAGAAACTTTACCACTTTCTTTTCAAGGTGTTACAGCTATAATTGATGCGTCGACTACAAAGCCTGAAGACAATACTGAATTAATACATGTAGACTGGTATGGTAAATTAATCGTAATAGAATTATCAAAATATGCCCAATTAAAACGTTTTATATTCTTATCAATTTTGAATTCGGAGAAATATCCTTATATAACTTTAATGCAAATGAAATATAGGATAGAAAAATTTATAAAAAGTTCAACTATACCATTTACTATTTTTAAATATGCTGGCTTTTTCCAAGGACTTATCTATCAATATGCAATACCTATTTTAGAGCAAAAATCTATTTTAGTTACATTAGAATCACCAACAATTGCTTATATAGATACTCAAGATGCTGCATTTTTTTGTATAAAAAGCTTATCCATTAAGGAAACAGAAAATAAGGTCTTTGCTACTGGAAGTTCTCAAGCTTGGAAATCAGAAGAAATTATTGAACTTTGTGAAAAACTGTCTGGGCAAACAGCAAAAACTCAAACAGTTCCTGTATTTCTTTTAAAAGTTTTTCGACAAATAACAGGGTTTTTTGAATGGAGTCTTAAAATTAGTGATCGTTTAGCATTTATTGAAGTAATCAATAATACCCAAAATTTTACATCTTCAATCCAAGATACATATGATTTACTAGATATTAATAAAAAAGAGGTATTAGAATTAGATTTTTATTTCAGAGAATACTTTGAAATGATGCTTAACCTTTTAGAAAAACTAAATGCTGGGCAAATAAAAAAAACCCAAACTTCTATCATTTAATAAATAAAATATGAATCATTCTATTTTTGTTGTAAAAGTTATTGAAAAACCAGTTCGTCTAATTTATAAGGGATGCCAATCTATAGAAATAAAAGTAAAATTCCCGGCTCCTCGACAAAAAAATTCTAAAAATGAATTAACACTTTTAATTTGGGGTGATGATAAAGATGATTTTGTAAAATATTATAAAATACAAGATTATTTAATAATTGAAGGGACACTTACATCAAAAGGTTATATAAATGATGGAAATGACGGAAACGAGGTAAAAATTATTGTCAAAAAATTTTACCCATTTTTATTAATATAAAAATGGCTAAAATCTTTTAACATTTATAATTGTCTATATATTATAAATGTTAAACAATAATTAAAGTTAAGTACAGAAAACTTATTAAGTTTTCTTACCCTTATATTTAATTATTGTTATTACTATAATGAATAAAAATTAAATTAAATTAATCAATTGGACGCATTGAAAGTACAGCCTCTGTTTGTCGGTTTATACCTTTTTCAAAACCTGCAGCAGCAGCTCTTGAACGACCAGAATGCCACCAATGACCAACTAATAAGAAGAAACCTAAGAAGAAGTGAGATGTCGTTAACCAAGAACGAGGTGATACATAGTTTACAGAATTTATTTCAGTAGCTACACCACCAACAGAGTTTAAAGACCCTAATGGAGCATGAGTCATATATTCCGCTGCTCGACGTTCTTGCCAAGGTTGGATATCATTTCTGATTTTATTAATATCTAAACCATTAGGACCACGTAAAGGTTCTACCCATGGTGCACGTAAATCCCAGAAACGCATTGTTTCACCACCAAATATGATCTCACCACTAGGTGATCTCATTAAATATTTTCCTAAACCAGTAGGTCCTTGTGCCGAAGCAATATTTGCACCTAATCGTTGATCTCTCACTAAGAAAGTAAATGCTTGTGCTTGAGAAGCTTCTGGACCAGTAGGACCGAAGAATTCACTTGGGTAAGCAGTATTGTTATACCATACAAAAATAGAAGCAGTTATACCCATAATAGATAAAGCAGCTAAACTATAAGATAAATAAGCTTCTCCAGACCAAACAAATGCTCTACGTGCCCAAGCAAATGGCTTAGTTACTATATGGAATACTCCACCAATAACACAAAGCGCACCTACCCATATATGACCACCTACAAGATCTTCCATGTTATCAATTGAAGCAATCCAACCATCACCACCAAATGGTGATTTAAATACATATCCAAAAATAATAAAAGGATTTATAGTTGGGTTATCAATAAATCTAACATCTCCACCACCAGGTGCCCAAGTATCGTATAACCCATAGCTAAATAAGTTACCTGGCATAGCTCTGAAAGCAAATAGTAAAGCACCTAAGCCAAGGAAAATTAAATGAATCCCTAAAATAGATGTCATTTTATTTTTGTCACGCCAATCGTAACCGAAAAACGGGAATGATTCTTCCAGTGTATCTGGACCAATTAATGAATGGTAAATACCACCAAAACCTAATACAGCTGAAGAAACTAAATGCACAACACCAACCACAAAGTATGGGTAAGTACTAACAATTTCTCCACCAGGACCTACACCCCAACCTAAAGTTGCTAAATGAGGTATTAAAATAAAACCTTGTTCGTATAAAGGTTTTTCAGGTATGAAATGAGAAACTTCAAATAACGTCATCGCACCTGTCCAAAAAACCATGATACCTGCATGGGCTACATGTGCACCTAATAATTTACCAGATACGTTAATAAGACGAGCATTACCAGACCACCAAGCAAAACCTGTAGATTCAATGTCTCTACCTGCTACAATATTAAAGGGCGTTTCCACGTGGTAGAACCTCCTCAGGGAATACAAAGTTTTCATGTGGCTGATCTTGTGCAGCCATCCAAGCACGGATACCTTCGTTTAATAAAATATTTTTAGTATAGAATGTTTCAAATTCTGGATCTTCCGCAGCACGAAGCTCTTGTGATACAAAATCATAAGCTCTTAAATTAAGAGCAAGTCCTACAATCCCGATAGCGCTTGTCCATAGCCCTGTTACAGGTACGAAAAGCATAAAGAAATGTAACCAACGCTTATTTGAAAAAGCTACTCCAAAAATTTGTGACCAAAAACGGTTTGCTGTAACCATAGAATAAGTTTCTTCTGATTGTGTTGGTGTAAATGCACGGAAAGTATTCGCAGCATCACCATCTTCAAATAGAGTATTTTCTACAGTAGCACCATGAATAGCACATAATAATGCACCACCTAGGATACCAGCCACACCCATCATATGGAATGGGTTTAATGTCCAGTTATGGAACCCTTGTAAAAATAATAAAAAACGGAATATCGCAGCTACCCCAAAACTTGGAGCAAAAAACCAACTCGCTTGTCCTAATGGATATAATAAGAAAACGGAAACAAAAACTGAAATTGGTCCAGAAAAAGCTATCGCGTTATAAGGACGAATCCCAACTAAACGAGCGATTTCAAACTGACGTAAGCAAAATCCAATTAATGCGAATGATCCATGTAGTGCAATAAAAGCCCACAGACCACCAATTTGGAACCAACGTGTGAAATTACCCTGAGCTTCCGGTCCCCATAAAAGTAAAAGGGAATGTCCCATACTATTAGATGGTGTTGAAACTGCTGCCGTTAAGAAATTACAACCTTCTAAATATGAAGTTGCTAATCCATGTGTGTACCATGAAGTAACAAAAGTTGTTCCAGTAAACCATCCACCAAGTGATAAGTAAGCACAAGGAAATAGAAGTAACCCTGACCAACCTACAAAAACAAAACGATCTCTTTTTAACCAGTCATCTACAAGGTCAAATAACCCACTACGCTCTGTTTGTCCAATTGCAATAGTCATACGTTAATTACTAAGTATTAACTGCAAGGAATAATAAAGTAGATAATAGAAAAATTTTAAATAAAATTATTAATATCAAACTTACCTAATCAGCTAATTTATTTTTGTTATAAAAATAAAACTTTTTTTGAGTGTTCTTATAATGAGTAAGATATCTATATAATATCTCTTATTGTTTAGATATTATATAATTTTTGTATACACTAAAGAATAAATTGAAAAATTCAATAACCTAATAATTTAAAAAGCTCCCCAGGTAGGATTTGAACCTACGACCAATCGGTTAACAGCCGATTGCTCTACCACTGAGCTACTGAGGAATTATGTTTGTTATAACTAACAATTTATTATACATTCTATTTACTTAATTGATAACAGCTTTAAAATAGGTTAAATTATAACTTTTTTATTGATAGTTGTTTGATTTAACTTTACAGTCTATCTTTTTAAAAAGACAGACTGCAATTTTATATTTTGATATAATTATGTTTTGACAATTTAGAAACCCTTTTTTATTGTTAGTTAATAACAGGCTTTAACCAGTCGTAACCTTTTTCTTCTAATAAGTTTGCTAGACTAGCATCACCTGTTTTAATAATTTGCCCATCTTGCATAACATGGATAAAATCTGGTCGTATATATTCTAATAATCTTTTATAGTGTGTGATCAGAATGACACTTTTGCTTTTATTTTCCATTAGTGTATTAATTGTTTCCGAGATAGATTTCAATGCATCAATATCCAAACCTGAATCTGTTTCATCAAGAATCCCTAATTTTGAGTCTAATAAAGCAAACTGTAGAATTTCATTCCGTTTTTTCTCTCCCCCAGAAAACCCTTCATTTACATTTCTCGAAATAAAGCTTTCATCTAATTTAACCATTTTTAATTTTTCTCTTAATAATTCATAAAAAAACAAGGGGTTTGCTTTTGGCAAATCCATTGAGACTTGTTTTGCATTATAAATCGCTTGAAGAAATTCTTGGTTATCTACTCCTGCAATCTCTACTGGGTACTGGAATGCTAAAAATAACCCTAAATGAGATCGTAAATCTGGGTCCAAATCACAAATATTTTGTCCTTGGAATAAAATTTCTCCTTCTATTACCTCATAAGATGGGTGCCCAGCAATTACTTTTGAAAGAGTACTCTTTCCTGAACCATTTGTTCCCATTATAGCATGTATTTCCCCTTCAAAAATAGATAGATTAACTCCTTTTAAAATTTTATTATCATCAATATTTGCATGTAAATTCTTAATCTCTAAAAGTGGTACTTTATTATTCTGGCTCATCCTACGCTCCCTTCTAATTTTATACGTAATAAATGCTCAACTTCTGAAGCAAACTCAATGGGCAACTCATCAAAAACAACTTTGCAAAAACCAGTCAGTATTAATGTAACAGCATCTTCAGCATTAATACCGCGCTGTAATAAATAAAAAAGCTGTTCTTCGCCCACTTTTGAAGTGGAAGCTTCATGTTCTATTCTAGAAGTTGAGTTTTGTACTTGTATATAAGGAAAAGTATTTGCTTGCGCGTCAGCACCAAATAAAAGCGAATCACATTGAGAAAAATTTCTACTATTTAAAGCTTTTGTACCGATTTTAACTAACCCACGATAACTATTTTTTGAATAACCACCAGATATCCCTTTTGAAATTATTTGGCTTTTTGTATTAGAGCCAACATGAATCATTTTAGTACCTGTGTCAGCTTGCTGCATATTAGTTGTTAAAGCTACTGAATAGAATTCTCCTTGGGATTTATTACCAATCAAAACACAACTAGGGTATTTCCAAGTAATAGCAGATCCCGTTTCAACTTGTGTCCAGGATATTTTTGAGTTTTCTCCTATACATAACCCACGTTTTGTAACAAAGTTATAAATTCCACCTATTCCATTTTTATCACCGGCATACCAATTTTGTACTGTTGAATATTTTATTTCTGCATTTTTTAATGCAATTAATTCTACAATGGCTGCATGTAATTGGTTAGTATCATATTGTGGAGCTGTACACCCTTCAAGATAACTAACGTAACTTCCTTCTTCTGCTACAATTAGTGTGCGTTCAAATTGTCCTGCTTCTTTATTATTGATACGGAAATAGGTTGATAATTCTAATGGGCATTTTAAATTTTTTGGGATATAACAAAATGACCCATCTGTAAATGCAGCTGAATTCAATGCGGCAAAAAAATTATCCCCAGAAGGTACTACGGTTCCTAAAAACTGTTTTATTAAATGAGGGTAAATTTTAATAGCTTCTGAGATAGGGCAAAAAATAACCCCATATTTTTCTAATTCTTCTTTAAATGTCGTCGCAATTGAGACACTATCAAAAACTGCATCTACAGCAACATTTGATAAACGTTTTTGTTCATTTAATGATATTCCTAGTTTATCAAAAGTGTCTCTTATTTCTGGATCAACTTCATCTAAATTTGCTAAAGTCTTTTTTGTTTTTGGTGCAGAGTAATAAACTATTTTTTGATAATCCATTTCCAAAAAATCTAATTTAGCCCAACCTGGACTTTTCATCTTTCGCCATTTTTTTAATGCTCCTGTTCGAAAGTGGAACATATAATCAGGCTCATTATTTTTTTTAATAATATTTCTTATTATATTTTCATTTATACCTGGTGGTAGCGTTTCAGTTTCAATATCAGTAGAAAAACCATATTTATATGGTTGGTTTACAAGTTGTTGCAATGTAGCATTTGTTTCATTCATATGTATCGCTCCAAAAATTAAATATATATATAATTAGTTATTTGTTATAACTTTTTTAAACTTTAAAAATGCTTATATAATTTTTTATTGGTGAATAAGAACTAGTAGTTTATAATTACTATAAAATTTATAGTATGAGGTTAAAAAAAGTCAAATTTTTTATTTATTCTAACTATCTAAACTTTTAATTTTAGTATATCGATTAGTAGATTAGTGGTTAAGTGATATCACCTAACTTTTTCTATTAATCGACATAACTATTCACGGGCTTCTTTTAATTCATTAATAAGTATCTAACGTTTAACTTCAACGCATCTTTGGAAAACAAATCTATTATTATTATTATTTGTTGTAAGAACTTTTGATCTAACAAAACCTAAACCAAGAGCCTGATGTATTGTTTCGGAATAACCGTAGTTTAATTCAAGTTTTTTTAAAAAGGTACCAATTATCTCTTTTTGCGTCCAAGATTGGGAATCTGTAATTATATCATAAGATAAATTATTAGATTTAAAAGCTAAGTAATTCTGGTAAGAATTTTCATATATACTAGATTTTAAATTTTTTGAAAAAATTACGGGAACCTCAATATTATTATTATTATTATGTTCTATATAAGGGTGGCCAAGTTTATTTATAACTTTCTTTAATACAGTAGAATTTGTATATTTCGTTTTAATAGATGTGTAGTGAGACATTTTATTCTATTTTATTTGAAACGTGTTTAATAAGCTAAAAGATTTGGGTATATTTACATACACTAAGGATACTAAATCTTTTACAAAGCGTCAAGATCCCTAGTCAAAAATATAATTAATCATCTAAAGGAATTGAGCAGGCTCAGAAGGAATTGAACCTACATTAGAAACTTAGAAGGTTTCGGTCTTTATCCATTAGACGATGAGCCCATTAAAGGTAAGCAAGTAATAATTGGGCAGTACTGGACTTGAACCAGTGACCCTCTGCTTGTAAGGCAGACGCTCTACCACTGAGCTAACTGCCCTTAGTCTTGCTTCCTCGACAGATATTATACAATATAATTGTTTTAACTGTATTTATCAACAAAATTTTAGATCAACAGGATATTTATAAATTTATAAAAAGATAATGTTCTAAAACTATTATAAATAAATTGAAGACGCGAATAAAATAATTTCTACTTAAAATAATAATATATATGATATATATAGAATAAAAGTATTACCATAATATAGCAAGGAATTCAACATATTAAATTAATAAAAATTTATAAGCCTATCCCTAAATTATAACAAAGAATAAAATATTTGGAACATATAACGAATTTGTATTTGTTACAATACATTGGCTAATTCAAAAAGTGGAGGGGTTATTCGAAAATAACAAATTTATAGCTGGTGAAAGGACTTGAACCTTCAACCTACTGATTACAAATCAGTTGCTCTACCAATTGAGCTACACAAGCATTTATTTGTTCGCTATAAACATTAATTTTACACTCACAATTGAATTTATAAAAATTGTTCTGTTAAACCTAAATATCGAGGGTGAATGACGGGACTTGAACCCGCGGATGGCGGAATCACAACCCACTGCCTTAACCACTTGGCTACACCCACCTTGATATATATAATATACTGTATAGATATACTAATGAAAAATTAAACAAATGAAAATAAATTTTTTTTTATTACTTGTGTCTTTAAATGGTTGCGAATATAAAGTATATATGACGCAACCTTCTCAAGTATTCGATCTTTTGGAATTCTTCAACCATCAAAAAGAGCTTGTTATTATACAGCATAACGGGAAAATTCATAATGATTTAAATAAGACCCAGAAATACGTAAAACAAAAAGATAAAATTGAAGTTATTACAATTGTTGGAGGTGGTTAACGAGTTAACTTTCTAAAGTTACCGAAATTCTACCTCGTTCTGTATCTTTATAAATAATTTTTATAGGTATCTGGTCACCAAGTTTATATAACGAAGCAAGATTTGTTATTTTACTTTGTTTTTGGGAAATTTCAGAAATATGTAAGAAACATTTTATTCCTAAAACATTAATAAAAATACCGAAATCTCTTATAGAAGTAATATTACCTATATAGATTTCTCCAATGGACAAATTTTTATTTACTTTACTAAAAATAGCCAATCTTGAACTAACATGAGCAATATGAAAATAATCTTTAACTTCAAGAAATTTAAATGGCATAAAAAGATTTTTATTGTTTGTTCTTAGGTAATATTTCGGGATATTTGAATTTAATACAAAAAAATTCAAGCCATTAAAAATTACTAGTTTCCCCTTTCCTAGTGATTTTTCAATTTTGGCATAAATAGTCATATTTGTAAAATCAATTTGTCGTAGACGATTCCATAAATAAATTGATTCTAATCGTTTTAAAGAAACAATTATTCGTTTATGATTATTAGTAATATCAAGAATTAAAAATTCACCAACAAAATTGGCATTTAATAACTCACGTGGATCCATCGTAGGATAAATAGAAATTTCCTTTAATGGTAAAAAACATATTTGTTCTAACCCAAGATCAACTAAAGCATAATTAGATTCTACACCTATTATAATACCAGCTAATATATCGTTTTTTTTTATTTGGTAACTGTACTTTGATAAAATTAGACCAAATTTATTAAAATCAAATTTTGATGTGACGGTAGGTAAAGGCATAAGTTTTTTCTTTATTTGTTCGATAATAGGAATCGATATATACAAAATTTATTCTTGGGATTTTATATCATAATGCTTTTCTAGATAAAATATGATAGGATTAATAATTTTTGCTACTTCATCACTAGATAATGTTCGATTTTTGGATTGGAATTGTAATTTAAAACTTAAACTACAATAGCCTTTTTTTATAGGCTCCTTTGAGTAATAATCGAATAAACTTACAGATTTTAATAACGGTTGCCCAAATGTAGAAATTATTTGTTCAATTTCCTGAGAAAATATAGATTTTTTTACTATAAAACTTAAATCTAAATTAGAAATTGGGTATAAAGAATATGGCAAATAATTAATTAAAGTCTTATTCTGTGAAAAACGGTTTAATACTTCCATATCCATTTCAAATAAGTAAATTTTACTACTTATATTATTCTCCAAAGCTAGGGTTGGATGTATTTGGCCGAACACACCCAATTTATGATTTCCTATAAATAACTCAGTGGTAAGATTAGGGTGAAATTTTGTTGCATAATTAGTTGCTGGGTTCCAATAAATTGATAATGGAATATTTAATTTTTCGATAAGATTTTCAAGAAGGCCTTTGGCTTCGAACCAATTTATAGTTGAATTTTCGTTATCCCAATTTGAACGGAAATTTTTTCCTCCAAAAACCCCACTAACAACCTCAACTTCTTTTCTATTACCATTTGCTAAAAGTTTATAAATTCTACCTAATTCAAAAGTCTCAAAGCTTTCCCCAATATTTTTTTGGTTAAATTGTATTTTTTCTATTAACCCGTCTAGTAAGCTTATCCTTAAAGCAGACGACTCATTAAAAAGTGGGTTTTTTAATCTTATCTCATCTTCGGAGTTTTTCTTTATTAATACAGAATGGATACTTTCATTAAAGCCTAAACTTATAAAATAGTTCCTTAATTGTCTTTTAAGTTTTTCAATTTTGGTCAAGTAACCTATTTGATCGTTCCTTAAATTTAAAGGTTCAAATTTATTAAAGCCAATAGTTCTTACAACTTCTTCTATAATATCTACTTCTCTTTCAATATCAAGTCTTCTTGTTAGAGGAATAAATAAATAGCAATTTTGATCTGTTTCAAAACGAACTTTAAAATTAAGTAATTTTAAATTTGTTATTATTTCGAAATTACTTAATTCAGCACTTGTATTAGAAGGGCCTGTTAATCTCTTTAAGTTTTCATAAACGATTTTTATTTTTTTTTCAGATTGTTGTACGTATTTAGAAAGTAAAGAGGAGTTATTTTTTAACCTAAAAAAAATATTATTGTTATTAACCTTACGCTCGAACTTTATATTCTGGGTCCAAAATATATGCATTAACCGTAAATGCGCTTGTTCAATTAAATTTAAATCTGTTTGTTTCTCAAGTTTTATTGAATAATCAGTTCGTAACCCTAAAGTTTTTGATGATTTTTTAATTTTTTTTGAATCGTATAGACCATATTGAAGTATTACATATGAAGTATCTGTGTTTACAAGAGTATAATAATTTTGGATTAAACCCGGGATAGTAATTATTTTATTATTAATATTTAAAACCAAAACATCGTCAGTTAATTCTATTGTTTTTGATTCTCCTATAGAGAATAAAGCCTTTTCTCTAGCATAATTAGGAACAAAAACCATCTCTGAAGTTCCTGTAAGCTCCTGTAATGCCTCTAGGTCATAAGCAAAAAAAACTTGTCCCGTCTCTAATAGTAAATAATTTATAGTATCTATAATATTATTAATCGGTTTAAAACCCATTAATAGTAATCGTTTTTTTATCCAATAAGGAGATTCTTTTATTTTTAGCTTTTGACTCTTCATATTGAATAAAGTCACGCACTCATCAGAATGCAATAGATTCTCACCCGTTAAAGTTTTTATAACTTTACTAAAAGATTTTTTTTGTAAATAGCGTTCCCATAAAGAGTATTCCCACCCTAATGTTTTATAATGTTTAAAAGCTTCAAAATTTGTGTTTTTTAATAAAGATCTATAATTAATGCTTTGACTATAAAAAACTTGGTTTGAATTTAACGCTTTTTTATATGAATTTAATAGAATTAAGGGTTTTATATTGTTGGGTGTTTGCAAAAATAAATTAGAATTAAAAAGAGCAATTATTTCAGTTATTAACCCTCTCATATTTGATACATCAGCTCTATTTGCTGTAAAACTAATATCTAAAATAAGATCATTACTTTTAAAATATTTTTTCTTATCTATACTCTCAATTTCAAAACCTGCAAGAGTTAACCTATTGACTAAATCAATTAAAGTTAAATTTTGTAGCCCTATTAGCTCCTGTACCCATTTTAAAGAAATATACATAAAATTTTATAGTCATTAAAAAATAGATAGATACATATATGTGATAAATCTTAGCTTAATTCTATTAAGATTGAATTAGCCAAAGATATAAATTTGTTTAAGCCCTAGTAAATGTCAAATTATTCTCATCGGAATATCTTTCCATAAACCTCATAAAACGATCCCATGCTTCAGCATTTTTCATAATATAAAGAGCTTGAAGTGTTTTTGGTTTCCCTTCAATAAATTTAGCATTAAGATCTTTTGTAATTAACGTTCCTTCCTTATCAATCAGAAACATACCTGTTATTTCACTTTCTGGATTAACTACAGTGTAGAATAAACTAGCATCCTCAAAAATAAAAGTTGCTGTACCTGTAGTCCCATCTGTTGATCGTGTTATATTAATAGTAGGTATAGTAGTTTCTTCAACGCCTTTAATAAATTGTATTATAGCTTTCATAATGCTCCTAATTAAATTATTACTATTATTCTAATATTTATAAATAATAGAGAACTATATATGATTAAAAAAAAAAAAACAACCTAAGTAGAAAGAAGTATCTAAAATTTGACTTTTTTATGAAGTTAAACTATAAGATGATCGTATTAACTAAAAATAATAATACCAATACTAGTAGTAACAATTATTATTGTTACTAAAAAAGATAATAATAAATTATTATATATAACCTATGCGAAAAAAAACAATCCAAGTAATTTTAACTAAAGATGTTCAGAAATTAGGTAAACAAGGTACTCTTATTAAAGTTAAACCAGGGTATATTAGGAATTACCTAATCCCTTTAAAACTTGGTAAAATAGCTACACCTAATTTAATTAGCCAATTTGAATCGCAACAAAAAGAATCAGAAGTAAGACAAATAGAATTTAATAAAAAGTGTACTATTAATAAAGAATTACTAGAAAATTCTGGTAAATTTACAATCAAGAAAAAAATATCTGAAAATGGTATTTTTTATGGTAAAATTACAAAAAAACATGTATTAGATTTAATAATAGATAACGTAGATTTAACTATAGATTTAAATAAAACCCAATTAGAACTACCTGATATGAAAGAGTTGGGGGAATATGTTATTGAGATTCTTTTAACAACAGATGTTATAGCTAAAATTAATATCGAAATATTACCAGAATAGAATATTGTGGCAAAGAGGGACTTAGAATTATCTGATTTAGAAACAATACTCCCTTATAACCTGTTAGCCGAAAAACTAGTCTTAGGAAGTATTTTAACAATACCTGAAGCGATTCTCTTAGTTAGTGAAAAATTACCCATTGAAGCTTTTTATTTAAAGAATCACCAAATTATTTATAAGGCTTTATTAATACTTTATGCAGAAGGTAAAACAATTGATTATATAAATTTAATTACATGGACCCAAGATAATGGTTTTTTACTAAAAATTGGTGGAGCACATGTAATTATAAACCTTTTAAATCAAATGCATACCTTAAGTAATCTAGAAGAATACATAGCATTAATTTATGAAAAATACTTAAGAAGATCATTAATTGAACTTGGAGAGGAAATAATTGAAAGTGGTTATTTAACTGAAACCCCATTAGAAACAATTTTTACTAAAATTGAACAAAGTTTTTTTCTCATATCTGAAACTAAATCAAAAAAACATATGATTAGTGTCCAAGAAGGATTACAACAAGTTTTAAAGGAAATTGAAGAAGGTTTAAGGATACCAAAATTACCTGGTTTAAAAACAACGTTTCTAGAGTTTGATATAATAACTCAGGGGTTCCAAAATTCTGATCTTATTATAATTGCTGGGCGCCCTTCAATGGGCAAAACTGCTTTTGCTTTTAATTTAGCAAAAAATATTGCTCAAAACCATAAAACAGGGGTAGTTTTTTTTAGTTTGGAGATGACTCGTCAACAATTACTCTATAGATTGTTGGCTTCTGAAGTTGGAATAACAAATACAAGATTAAGAGCATCAAGGATTAAAGAAACTGAATGGCTTAAAATCAATAATACGATTGAGGATTTATCACAATTAAGACTTTTTATTGACGATACCCCAGATTTATCTGTAGGTGAAATAAAATTAAAAGTAAAAACAATTAATCTTGAATCCTCAAATCAAATAAGTTTGGTAGTCATTGATTATTTACAACTACTCGAAGGTGTAAACCAAGACACCAATAGAGTCCAAGAACTTTCTAAAATTACGCGAGCTTTAAAAAAATTAGCCCGTGATTTAAATATTCCAGTTATTGTTTTATCTCAATTAAGTAGAAATGTAGAGAGCAGGGTAAACAAAAGACCAATCTTAGCAGATTTAAGAGAAAGTGGTTGTATTAATTTTTCAGTTAAAAAATCTACTCAGCAGATAAATAAAATACGAGATAATTCTATTTTTTGTTGGACCGGTGATTATATTTCTAAGCAAAAAATTTGTGATATCAAATTTACCGGGCAAAAACCCGTATATAAACTAGAAACTACGCTAGGTTGGTCTTTGCTAATAAGTAGTAATCATAAAATCTTAACGAATAAAGGTTGGAAAAAAATTGAGCAATTAGCCTTAAATAATTTTATTAGTGCTAAATTATTAATAGGGTTTAAATCTTTAAATAATTTAAGCAAATATTCTGTGACATGGGATAAAGTGACCAGGATAAGATACCACAAGTTAGCTCCTGTTTATGATTTACATGTTTCGGCTTATTCAAACTATTTAACTAACCATTTAATTATTCATAATTCCATTGAACAAGATGCAGATGTTGTTATTATGCTATATCGTGATGAGTATTATAATAAAGATACTTTAGAAAAAAATTTGATTGAGCTAATTATAGCAAAGCATAGGAATGGCCCAATTGGATCTACAAAATTAATCTTTGATCCTAAATACCTTAGATTTTTTAATATTTAATGAGTCATTCTAATCTTGTAAACTTAGAATTATAACTTTTCTATTATCTACTAATAAAAAAATATAGAATAAAATTTTTTATACCTACTAATTAGTTAAAAGTTAATTTGACCTAGAAGATAGAATTGGTTTATCTTATCTTTTAATACTTTTGTATTTGGTCTTTAAAGCGTCCTTAGTTCAGTTGGTAGAACATAGGTCTCCAAAACCTAGTGTCGAGGGTTCAAATCCTTCAGGACGCGTATTATACAAAAACTAATAAGAGAAATTGGCCGGAAAAAAAAATTAAAAACTAGAAATCTTATAATAAATTTTTAATTTTAAAATTATTAAATTCAAAAAAAAATATATATATGGCAAAAAAAGTAACTAGCATAATAAAACTTGCTTTATCTGCAGGTAAAGCTGTTCCTGCACCTCCAGTAGGGCCAGCTCTTAGTCAACACGGGGTTAATATTTCAGCTTTTTGTAAAGAATATAATGCAAAAACAGCTGACCAAATTGGTTTGATTATTCCAGTAGAAATATCGGTATATGAAGATAGATCTTATACATTTATACTAAAAACTCCACCAGCTTCAGTATTACTAGTTAAAGCTACGAATATAAAAAAAGGTGCGTCAGAACCAAATAGACAGGTAGTAGGATCAATCACAGCTGACGAGATAAGAAAAATAGCGGAAATTAAATTACCAGATTTAAATACAAAAAGCTTAGATAGTGCTGTTAAAATTATTGGAGGGACTGCAAAAAATATGGGAATCACAATAATTGATTAACATTTAATAAATTTTAAATAACGGGCCTAAAAAAGAATGAGGAAATTAAATAAGCGAACGAAAGAGAACAGACAAAAAATAGAAAAGCGCTTATATAACCAAGATGATGCAATTCGTATTTTAAAAGAAACTGCAAATGCCAAATTTGTAGAATCGGTGGAAGCACATATTTCTTTATCAATTGATCCTAAATATAGTGATCAACAATTACGAAGTACCCTAATTTTACCTAAAGGAACTGGTAAGACAAAACGTATTGCAGTATTAATGCCTTTAGAAAGCATAACACCAGAGTATAAAGAATTAGCTGATATAATTGGTGCTGATGACTTAATAGAAGTAATTACTAAAGGCGATATAAATTTTGATATATTAATTGCCACACCTGATATGATGCCAAAACTAGCTAAGTTAGGTAGAATTTTAGGTCCAAAAGGTTTAATGCCATCACCAAAAGCTGGTACAGTAACAACTGATGTTAAATTAACTTTAGAGGAATTTAAAAAGGGTAAACTAGAATATAGAGCGGATAAAACAGGTATTGTTCATCTATTAATTGGGAAAAGTGATTTTGCTGATTCTGATTTATTAGAAAACTTAATTGCTGTCTATACTTCAATTGAAAGTAATAAACCTCCTGGTGTAAAGGGGCGTTATTTTAAAACTTTTCATATTTGTAGTACAATGGGGCCTTCAATCGAAATTGATATTTCTGCCTTAAAGCTTTAAATCAATTAAACTAGTTATCTTTTGACAAACGAATTAAAAAATATAAAATAAAAATATGACTGAAAAAATTTCGACTTTAATCGATGAACTAAAAACATTAACTTTATTAGAAGCAGCAGAATTAGTTAAAGCTATCGAGGAAACATTTGATGTTGACGCATCTGCTGGTGGAGGGGTTATGATGATGAATGCAGGTGCCTCAACTTCTGAAGATGCTGCAGCAGCAGAAGAAAAAACAGAATTTGATGTAAGTTTAGATGAAGTGCCTAAAGACAAAAAGATACCTATCTTAAAAGTAGTCCGCTCTGTAACAGAACTAGGATTAAAAGAAGCGAAAGAATTAGTTGAGAATACACCAAAAGTTATAAAAGAAGGACTAACAAAAGCAGCTGCAGAAGAAACTAAAAAAATACTTGAAGACGCTGGTGCAGTTGTAACACTGAAATAATTGTTTAACTACTCCTTTAGTAAATAGAAAGATCAAGTGTGTTTATCTACCCTTTAGGGTAGATAAACACACTTGATCTTTCTATTTACTAAAGGAGTAGTTAAACAATTATTTCAATAAATACTTTCCAACTTCTTAGAATATTTCTTCTTCTGCATGAGACTCAAGTTCACAATCTGATTGAGGGTAAGCTACACAAGTTAATACAAAGCCTTTCTCAAGCTGAGGCTCTTCTAAAAAAGCTTGTTCTGTTTGGTCTACTTTTCCTCTAAGTAATTTACCTGTACATGAAGAACAAGCTCCAGCACGGCAAGAATATGGAAGATTTAAATCTTGCTCTTCAGCTGCTTCTAAAATAGTTTGGTCATCAGGACAATTAATAACGCTATCAATTTTTAGATCTGCGTTTACGACGTGTATTTTAAACATTAAATTTGGTTTAAAAATAATAAATATTACAAGCAAAATTTATTTTAATCTAAATAATAACGTAGTATATAGTATAGGTAATTATATGATTTGTCAAAGTTATCACCCTTATAAGTAAATTTAATAGTAAGAAAGTCAAAAACATGTTCACTTAATAGGAGTTTATAACAAATGGCATTACCATGGTACCGTGTTCATACTGTAGTTCTAAATGACCCAGGTAGATTAATTGCAGTTCATTTAATGCACACAGGATTAGTTGCAGGATGGGCTGGCTCAATGGCATTATACGAATTATCTATATTTGATTTCTCAGATCCTATTTTAAACCCAATGTGGCGTCAAGGTATGTTTGTTATGCCTTTTATGACTAGATTAGGTGTTTCTGATTCATGGACAGGCTGGGATATTGCCGGAGAAAGATCTGAACCAATTGTAAGTCTATGGTGTTACGAAGGAGTAGCTTATAGTCATATTATATTATCAGGTTTATGTTTCTTAGCTGCTGTTTGGCATTGGGTTTATTGGGATCTTGAATTATTCCGTGATCCAAGAACAGGTGAGCCTTCTTTAGATTTACCAAAAATTTTTGGTATACATTTATTCTTGTCTGGTTTATTATGTTTTGGTTTTGGTGCATTCCATGTAACTGGGTTTTTTGGTCCTGGTATTTGGGTTTCCGATGCTTATGGATTAACAGGCCAAGTCCAACCAGTAGCACCTTCATGGGGAGCTTCAGGCTTTAATCCTTTCAACCCTGGTGGGATTGCGTCACACCATATGGCAGCAGGAAGCTTTGGTGTCTTAGCAGGTGGTTTCCATTTAACTCTAAGACCTCCTCAACGTTTATATCGTGCATTACGAATGGGTAATATTGAAACAGTACTATCTAGTAGTATTGCAGCTGTCTTTTTTGCAGCTTTTATTACTTCAGGGACTATGTGGTATGGTTCTGCAACAACTCCAATTGAATTATTTGGTCCAACAAGATACCAATGGGATAGTGGATATTTCCAACAAGAAATTGAACGTCGTGTTGAAGTTTCATTAAATGAAGGTTTATCTGAAAGTGAGGCTTGGTCAAGTCTTCCTGATAAATTAGCTTTCTATGATTATATTGGTAATAACCCAGCGAAAGGTGGTTTATTTAGATCTGGTCCTATGAACAAAGGTGATGGAATCGCAGAAGCTTGGTTAGGACACCCAATTTTTAGAGACCGTGAAGGTCGAGAATTAGCTGTGCGTCGTATGCCAGCTTTCTTTGAAACTTTCCCTGTAATTCTAATTGATAAAGATGGAATTATTCGTGCAGATATACCATTCAGACGTGCTGAATCTAAATATAGCATAGAACAAGTTGGTGTTAATGTTAGTTTCTATGGTGGTAAATTAAATGGACAATCATTTAAAGATGCACCAACAGTGAAGAAATTTGCTCGTAAAGCTCAACTTGGTGAAGTTTTTGAGTTTGATAGAACAAGTTTAGAATCTGATGGAGTATTCAGAAGTAGCCCACGTGGTTGGTATACTTTTGGGCATTTAAATTTAGCATTATTATTCTTCCTAGGTCATTTATGGCATGGTTCACGTACTATCTTCCGTGACGTATTCACTGGTATTGGTTCAGAGGTTACTGAGCAAGTAGAATTTGGTGCATTCCAAAAATTAGGTGATGAAACAACTCGTAAACAAGGTGTAGTATAATTTATTTTTTTAATTAATTAAAAGGAAAAAATATGGGCATAGACTTTTCACAACTTTCACAACCAGCATTAGTGTATGCAACTTTATTAATAGGAACACTAATGGTTCTTTTTTTTGCTGTTTTCTTCCGTGATCCACCTAAAATACTTAAAGAATAATTATTAATTTCTAGTTTTATCTTTCCTTTCTAATAAAATTTTAATTTTATATAAGTAGGGAAGATAAAACTGTTAGGTAATTTATAAGTATTAATCTTCATGTTCCTCAAAGGGATCTCTCAAAAATTTTGACCCCGGCCCAAACGCCGTATAAGTTGAATAAGCAGTTATCCCTATTAATAAGCTAGATACAAAAATTATTAAAATTGTTGATGTTTCCATAGTTTTTACTTTATTTATAATTATTAAATTACTATACTGACAAGAAATTGTTATTAATTAACTTAAACTTTATTACATTATGGCTTTCAAAACAAAATTAGGTGATATTTTAAGACCTTTAAATTCTGAATATGGTAAAGTAGCACCAGGTTGGGCTACAACATTACTTATGGGTATAGCTATGCTATTATTTTTAGTTTTTTTATTAATTATTTTACAAATCTATAATTCATCATTAATTTTAAATGATGTTGATGTAGATTGGCAAAGTTTAGGTAATTAATTTAAATTATAACTAATATTTATTCTATTTAATTGTACTTTAGTTAACTAAAGTACAATTAAATAGAATAAATATTAGTTATAATTTAAATTAATTAAGATAATGGTTGTAATTTAGTTTTTTTAGGTAAACCAGTATAACTACTTACAAATTTCTCAAAATCTTTCCCATCAATTGTCTCAATTTGCGTTAATAACGTCGCTAACTGGTCTAATAATAAACGGTTTCTTTCTAATATAGTACAAGCTTTATCAAACCCATCTTCAACAATCTCAATAATTTGCATATCAATTTGATCTGCGACATCAAGGAAACAATCTGGTCTTGTTTGTAAACGTCGACCAAAAAAGATTGAAGGTTGTGGTAAGTCCATAGCCATTGGCGTTAAACTAGACATCCCAAATCTTGTAACCATTTGTCTAGCTAAAGAATTTACTTTAAAAAAGTCATTACTCGCCCCACTAGTTATTTCCATTTTACCAAAAATAACTTTTTCCGCAGCTCTTCCACCAAGGGTACCTATTAGTCTAGAAGATAATTGGCCTCGGGTTAAAAGAGGTTGCTCATCAGGTGTAAACCAAGTTAATCCTTGGGCGCGCCCACGAGGAATTAAGGTTACTTTTTGAACATCATCATGGTTTTTTAATAAGGTACCAGCTAACGCATGTCCCACTTCATGATAAGCAACTAATCTTTTGTTTCGAGAATCATTTAAAAGAACTCCCTCTAGACCAGCAATAATTCTTTCAATAGCTGTATATATTTGTTTAATTGATATTGTTTCTAAATTAGCACGGGCTGTTAAAATCGCAGCTTCGTTAAGTATATTAGCTAAATCAGCCCCTGAAAAACCAGCAGTTCTTTGTGCAATAAATTTAAGAGACGTTTTTGAATCTATGTTTTTGTTTCGACTATGAACTTTTAAAATCTCTATACGCCCATAGATATCTGGTAAGTTGACTGTTATTTGTCTATCAAAACGACCAGGACGTAATAAAGCGGAATCTAAAACATCAGCTCTATTTGTAGCTGCAATAACAATTATACCACTCGTGGGCTTAAACCCATCCATTTCTGTTAAAATTTGGTTTAATGTTTGCTCTCTCTCATCATTAGTTCCTCCAACACCTGTTCCCCTTTGTCTACCGATTGCATCAATTTCATCAATAAATAAAATACAGGGAGAATTTCGTTCTGCTGTTTCAAATAGATCACGAACACGGGAAGCCCCTATTCCAACGAACATTTCAACAAATTCGGAACCAGAAATACTAATAAATGGCACCCCTGCTTCTCCAGCGATTGCTTTTGCTAACAAAGTTTTCCCCGTCCCAGGAGGTCCAACTATGATTACTCCTTTTGGAGGGTTAGCACCAACAGCTGTAAATAATTGTGGCATTTTAAGAAAAGAAACAAATTCTTCGAATTCTTGTTTAGCTTCATCAATACCAGCAACATCACTAAAAGAAACACCAGTATTTGCATCTAATTGAATTTTTGCACGAGCTTTACGTAAGTTACCAAAGAAGTCATAATTACTACCTTCAGAAAAAAATAGTTGGAAAACTACTAAAAGTAAAACTGGAACTAAAAGAGCACTTAAAATAGACCATGCTGATTCAAAAGTTACAGCTGGGTGAGCTGTAAAGTCTATTTGAAATTCTCTTAATTTTAAAATTAAAGATGAATTACGGATAGGTACTTTTACACCGATATGCTGTAATTTATCACCTAAAGAACCAAAGGCATCAAACACTACGATTTCAGCATTTTCATATAAATCTACTTTTTTTATATCACCATTTTCTAAATAGCTTAAAAATTTGTCAAAAGAAATCATTTGACTTGGGTGACTCTCTTTAAAATTAACTAAATTACTTCCCAATTCTAAAAAATTGTCCCACTTAAAATAAATAAAACCAGAAACAACCGCTAACCCAACTAAAATTATATAGAAAATCTTTGGGGTTTCATTTTTCATAAATGCCTCTCCTTAGCACACGTTAATAATAAATTATTATTAACACATACTAGAATAAAAAACAACTAAATAAAAATTTTATGTAAACTTAATAAAAAATAAAATATAATTTCATTTATAACTATTAATTAAATTATTTCTAAACAAAAAGAATACTATGGTAGAAAAAGGAGCAAAAGTACGTATTTTAAGAAAAGAATCATATTGGTATAATGATGTTGGAACTGTTGTAATAGTAGAAAAAGGTGGTTCAAATTACCCTGTTTTAGTTAGATTTGTAAAAGTCAACTATGGTGGTACAAATACGTCGAATTTTAAACAAGAAGAGGTAATACCAGCATAATACCATTATTTCTGTTCAAGTTTTAAATTTAAAACTTGAACAGAAATAATAATACTATTTGTAACTATATAATTCAGTAGATACACCTGGTGAAAGGTCTAATACTAATAAAGTATTCACGATTTCTTTCGATTCCGAGTGAATATCAATAATTTTTTTATATCGACGGATTTCAAACTGCTCTCGAGAGTCCTTATTTACATGTGGGGATCTTAAAACACAATATGATCTTTTTTTCGTAGGGAATGAAATAGGTCCCGCTATATTTAAAATTGATTCCTCATTCGCTAAAGCATCTAATATTTTTTTGCAGCATTCATTTAAAACTAAATGATTAAAAGACTGTAAAATAATTCGTATTTTTTCTTTTGACATAAAAATATAACTTATTGAATAATTTTTGAAACAACACCAGCACCAATAGTTCGACCACCTTCACGAATAGCAAATCGCATTCCTTCTTCAATTGCAATTAAAGAAATTAGTTTAGCTGTCATTTTAACACGGTCACCTGGCATAACCATTAATGTTTTTTCACCTTCGTCAGTAATAAAACTTAAAATTTCACCCGTAACATCTGTTGTTCTTACATAGAATTGAGGTCTATACCCAGGGAAAAATGGGGTATGGCGACCGCCTTCTTCTTTCGTTAAAATATAAAGTTCAGACTCAAAAGTATTATGTGGTGTGATTGTTCCAGGTTTTGATAAAACCATTCCACGTTCTATATCACCTTTTTGTAACCCACGTAATAAAATTCCTACATTATCTCCAGCTACACCTTCATCTAAAGTTTTTTGGAACATTTCAACACCAGTTACTGTTGTCGATTTAGTATCACCTAAACCAACCAGATCTACTGTTTCACCTACTTTTACAATTCCACGGTCAATTTTACCAGTAGCAACCGTTCCTCGGCCAGTAATTGAAAAAACATCTTCAATCGCCATTAGGAATGGTTTATCAACATCACGAATTGGTGTTGGGATATAACTATCAACTGATTCCATTAAACTATAAATTTTATCTACCCATTTATTATCCCCTTTTGCTAAAGTAGGTTCATTATTAATAGCATCAAGAGCTTGTAAAGCAGAACCAGTAAGTATTGGTATATCATCACCAGGGAAGTCGTAATTAGATAATAGTTCTCTAACTTCTAATTCCACTAATTCTACTAATTCAAGGTCATCGACCTGGTCTTCTTTATTTAAAAATACTACGATATGCGGAACACCAACTTGTTTAGATAATAAAATATGCTCACGTGTTTGTGGCATAGGGCCGTCGGCTGCGGAAACAACTAAAATTGCTCCATCCATTTGTGCCGCACCAGTAATCATATTTTTAACATAATCTGCATGTCCCGGGCAATCTACATGAGCATAATGACGACTTTCTGTTTCATACTCTACATGTGCGGTGTTTATTGTTATACCACGTGCGCGTTCTTCAGGCGCTGCATCAATATCTTCATATTTTTTTGCATTAGTAGAGTCCCCTGAAAGTGATAAAACAGCTGTAATCGCAGCAGTTAATGTAGTTTTACCATGATCTACATGTCCAATTGTTCCAATATTGATATGTGGTTTCGTACGGTCATATTTTTCGCGAGCCATAATATATAGTCCTTTTATTATTTTATATTTTTTACTTTTGGCGTTTAATTAAATACGATTTAATTAATAAAAATGATTAAGAACGGAAATGGGCAAAAGCTTTATTTGATCTTGCCATACGGTGAGTTTCATCTTTTTTACGGATTGAATTACCCGAACCTTTTGAAGCATCAATAATCTCATTTGCTAATTTGATTGCTATTGTTTTTCCCGAGCGAGCTCTAGCAAATTGGATAATCCAGCATAATCCTAAATTAATACCTCTAAATTTTTTTACTTCAATAGGTACCTGATAAGTAGAACCCCCAACACGCTTAGCTTTTATCTTAACTGCAGGACTTACATTTTTTACAGCTTTTTCAAAAATCTTTAATGGCTGACTATTTGTTCTTTCTTTTATAATATCAAAAGCTTCATAAATTATTTTTTGTGCTACAGTTTTTTTGCCACTTTTTAAAATTTTTGATATCATTAAGTTTACTAAAAAACTATCATAAACTGAATCAGCTATGGGAAATTTTCTTTTTTTATTTGTACGACGTGACATAATTTGTTTTATTAATCTTTTATTTTATTTTACTGGTTTTTTCATCCCATACTTTGAACGACCTTGACGTCGGTCTTTTACTCCAATTGTATCCAGAGTTCCTCTAATAATATGATAACGTACCCCAGGCAAATCTTTTACTCTTCCACCACGAAGTAAAACTACAGAATGCTCTTGTAAGTTATGACCAATCCCAGGGATATAAGCTGTAACTTCAAAACCCGAAGTTAATCTTACTCGAGCTACTTTTCGTATCGCTGAGTTTGGTTTTTTTGGTGTAATTGTATGAACTCTAGTGCATACACCTCTACGTTGAGGACAACTTTTTAATGCAGGTGATTTTGTTCGGGGTTGTATTTTTTTACGTCGTACGCGAATAAGTTGTTGTATAGTTGGCATAGCTTTAAATTTTAATTAATTTATAGGGTTTAACTAACGGCATTTTCAATCTTGTATTTTTTTAAGAACCTTTCAACACGACCTTCGGTATCGATTATTCTTTGTGACCCTGTATAAAAAGGATGGTTACCTGACCAAATATCAACATGTAATTCAGGTTTTGTTGAACCTACAATCATGATTAATTGTCCATCATAATAGACTTTTGTATCATTAAACCATTTTGGATGTATATTCTTTTTAGGCATATAAATAATGTTTATAATAATAAGTATATAGTAAAATATTGTTTTGAATTAACGTTTTGAGTACTGAGAAGCTTTCCTAGCTTTTTTTAAACCATATTTACGACGTTCTTTAATTCGTGCATCACGCTTTAAAAACCCTTCAAATTTTAAAATAGGTCTAAAATTAAGCTTATCAACTTTACAAAGAGCTCTGGCAATTCCTAATTTTATTGAATCAGCCTGTCCCGTTAAACCACCACCTTTCACACTTGCAATAATTTTATACTTTTTATCTAATTTAACCTTTTTTAAAGGTAAGCTTATTTGATTTAAGTAGGTAAAATTTTGTTGAAAGTATTGTTCTGCTTTATGACCGTTTACTTCACATGTTATTTGTGAAGTTGATTCTGTAAAAGGCACTAAATAAACGATTGCTGTAGATTCTTTTTTTCTACCAATCCCATAAATATGAGGATTAGTTTGGTTTTTACTTGTCATAAACTTTAGTTATTATAATTCTATTTTTTGAGGTTTTTGAGACATATGCGGATGCTCTTGACCTTTGTATACTTTTAATTTTGTAAATAGTTTTCGACCTAAGCGATTTTTTGGTAGCATTCCTTTAATGGCCTTTTCAAGAATACGTTCTGGTATACGGACTTGTAAATCTTCAAAACTTTCAACTGTTTTTCCACCAGGTCGACCAGAATGACGAAAGTATAATTTTTGTACACGTTTTTTCCCAGTTACATTTATCTCACTTGCATTTACTATTATAATGTAATCACCAACATCTTGTGCAGGGGTAAAAATAGTTTTATTTTTACCTCTTAGTAAATTAGATACTTCTGTAGCTAATCGACCTAAACATTTATCTTTTGCATCAATTATATACCATTGTTGTTTTAAATCAAGTTTCGACGGAATAAAAGTATCTTTCATAATAATATTAAATTTCTATAATAAAGTTGAATACGGATAAAAACGCGAATAATATAAAGCATTAATCAGTAGGAGGCTCGTAAAAAAGAGTTAATTTATTCTTTATTTCTTCTACTGATTTTGGGCCTAGTCCTTCTATAGTTATTAAGTTAGGGGAAGGGTATTCCATTAGATCCCAAGTAAAATTAATATTAACTTTATTTAAAGCTTTGATTATTCGGTTTGATAAACCTAAGCCTTTTAAAGATCCACTCTCCATATCAGTAACGCGTTTTAATAATCTTTCTTCTGGTGTAATTTTTTTACTAACATTAATTTTCTCGTACTTATCGATTTCTTCTACAATCCCAATTTTTTCTTTTTCAGAATTTATTTCTGTCTCTATAACTTGAATTGTTTCCTTTTTTAGCTTTACTTTAGTTTTTTTTATTGTTTTATCACTCTCGAGTGCCTTATTTATAGAAACAATATCTTTTTTACTAGGTTTTTCTATTTCCTTGTAATCAAAGCAAGGAAACTCCATATTAGTAATTGTTGATAACATATACCCTATCATATTTCGAGCTTGTATCAATGCTTGATGAGGTAATAAAGTACCATTAGTAAAAATTTCTAAATGGAGTTCCTCGTTTGTGTTTTCAACATCCTGCGGTAATGGTTTAATATAGGAATTAACCTTCAATACCGGTGCAAAATTAGAGTCGATTGGGATAAAATCTGCAGCTCCTTCTAGTTTTTGGTTTTTAGCTAGAATATAAGATTTCCCGTATTCTATTTTTATTGCTAATTCAATTACTGATTCATCAGAGATTGTTAATAAATGAGTACTTGGGTTTAAAACTTTAATACCATTAGGTAGTGTAAGAGCTCCAGCAGTTATTATAGCTGGCCCTTGCGCTTTTAACAGTCCATAACAAGCCTGGCCAGTGTTGTTTTGATCATATATAATAATTTCTTTTAAATTTAATATGATCTCAAGAAGATCTTCACGAACGCCTTCTAAAGGAGTGAATTCATTATTTATCCCAGCAACTCGAACGCCAGTAATTCGAAACCCATATAAATTTGAGAGTAAGGCACGTCTTAACATATTACCAATTGTAGTCCCTTCACTTTGTTCTAATGAAGTAAAAACAAAATGTCCATAAAATTCATTACGGTTTAATAAATCTAGGTCTACACACTTACATTTACTATTTATCTTCATTAATTATCTCTTTTTGGTTAATATCTATTTATTTAAGTTATATAAAGCTATAATGGATATATATGTTGTAGTTTTTTTATAAAACTGAACTATTTCATTATCTTTACAAAAAAAATTTCTACTTGTTAAATTTTAAACTCTTCTACGTTTTGGAGGGCGACAACCATTATAAGGTATAAACGTTACATCTTTTATAGACACTATTCTTATACCTTTTTGATAAACCGCTCTAATAGCGGGCTCTCTACCTGGCCCAGAACCTTTTATAACAACTTCTAATCTTTTAAGTCCATATGCTTCTTTAGCTATTAATGCAGCTTTTTCAGCAGCCTTTTGCGAAGCAAATGGCGTACCTTTTCGAGACCCTTTAAAATCAACAGTCCCCGATGAAGCCCATGATAATGTGTTTCCATTTAAATCACTTACGGTTACAATTGTATTGTTAAAAGTAGCGTGTACATGCATAGTTCCAGTAACAATAGTGCGCTTCATTTTTTTTTTCATTTCTTACATTCTCCAACCTGTGGTTAAATTTTCTAAATATGGTTTACTTGTTTTTTCCTGCCACTGTTTTTTTTCCTCCTCTTCTAGTTCTAGCGTTAGTTCTTGTTCGTTGGCCTCGAACAGGTAATCCTGCACGGTGTCGACGACCTTTAATTGAACCATTTTCCATTAATCGTTTTATATTTAAATTTGTTAAACGGAATAAGTCAGCTTCAAGTTGGTAATTTTTTTCTAGAACCTTTCGCAAATTACTAATATCTTCATCAGATAAATCTTTTGTTCTTACACCTGCTTCATCAGCATCTTTTAATCCAGCTCTATCTAAAATTTCTTCCGCTCTAGATAAACCAATGCCGTAGATTCCAGTTAAAGCATATTTGATTTTTTTATTGTTTGCCAGATCTATTCCAAGAAATCGAACCATATTTTATCTCCATTTTCTTTTTTAATTTAACCTTGTCGTTGCTTATGTTTAAGATTAGTACAAATTACTTGAACTCGACCATGGCGGCGGATAATTCTACATTTTTCACACATTTTTTTTACTGAAGGTCTAACTTTCATATTTTTTTATAAATTATATAATTTTTTTGTTTTAACTCACTTTAAATTACTTGTGTGCTTTAAAAATTTAAAACATAGCTTCAGCATTTAATAAATTCCTAACTTTTCTAAAAGTGTCTACTAAAACATTAACTAAAATAAGTTGAGAAGTTAACCCAAACCCACGTAAATTTAAATTATTTACTGGTAATAAATATTCTAAACCGTTAAGTAGAATAAGAACACCAATAAGAAAGACAGCGTTTAAAACCGTTAATCTTTTAATGGTTATCGATAGGTAGCTTTGTGTTGACTTCCCTGGAGTAATTCCTTTTATTGTAACAGAATTTTTACGAAATTGTTCAGTCATATCTTTTGGATCTAAAAGTATGGTTGAATAAAATGATGTAAAAAAAAAGACTAATATACCATAAGTAGACCAATAAAAAATCTTCCCAATTCCCAAAGTTAAATTTGTAGAAAAAGAATTTAAAAAAGAAAACAATTCGATATTAATAAGTTGTCCGTAGATCAAGTTAGCAAGCGAAGATAGAATAACCATTACTGAAGAAGTAAAAACTAAAGGCATTACTCCGGCTTGGTTAACTCGAAGAGGTAAATTACTATTATTCCATAATGAAAATTTATTTACATTACGTAATAATTGACTTGCAGAAACTAATGGAATTTTTACCATGGCTTCATTTATATAAATACAACCAACTGTTGTTAATAAAAATATCCCACCAATAAAAAAACTAACTATAATATTTTGATTTGATAAAGCTAAAATCATAGCTCTAAGTTGGTCAGGGAAATTTGAAACAATATTAAAACAAATTAATATGGATGACCCATTACCTATACCATCTTTTGTAATCAATTCACTAAACCATAAAATAATCATTGAACCTGCTATTAAGGTCAGACTTATTTGAATTAATACCAAAACGTTCCAATTAAATATTAATGGGCGAAAACTATAAGTCGTAACAATACTTTCAATAATGGCACAAAAAAAAGTTAAATATCTGGTATAATCTGTAAGCTTACGTCGACCATATTCCCCTTCTTCTTTTTGCAATTTTAAAAGAGTTGGGTTAATAGTAGTTAAAAGTTGGATTATAATAGAAGCATTTATATTAGGTAAAATCCCAAGACTTAATATACTAAAAGAAGCATTTTCACCTCCAGAAAAACTATTTAAAATCGAAGCAACTGCTGTTGTTGAAGTATTTGATTCTAGTAAAGGAGAAAATGTTTTAATATCTATATACGGGAGCGGTATAAAACTGCCTATTCTAACCAATGTAAGCAAACCAATTGTTAAAAAGAAACGTTGTCGAAAAGAAGGAGTATTTTTACTTCGTAATTGTAAATTCATGGAAAAATTTAAATAAATAGATATTTTTCTTATATTAACAAATATTTTTTTCCACTAATCTCTTTAGTTTTATACTTATTTCCCTAAGACTTGTTCTAGGGATATTTGTCGTTTTTGCATCACTTGCTCAATTGTATTTAAACTTTTTAAAGCAACTACAGTAGCCCTAGCATTATTTAAAGGATTATTAGAACCAAGTTGTTTTGATAAAATATTTTTAATACCAGCAAGTTCTAAAACAATACGTACTGAACCCCCAGCAATAACCCCTGTTCCTGGTACCGCAGGTCTAATAAAAACTTTAGAACCACCTGCTACTCCAACCATAGCATGAGGGATTGTTTTACCTTGGGCAATAGGGATTGTTAATACATTTTTTTTTGCATCAGTTTCTGCTTTTTTTATAGCAGTACTAACTTCTTCAGCTTTTCCAACACCTACGCCAACTCTTTCTTCCATATCACCAACAACAACAGTTGCTCGGAAACTTATTTTTTTTCCACCTTTTACTACTTTTGAAACCCGAGAAATTTTTACTACCCTTTGTTCCCAACGAATTTTTTTATTTGGAGTGGTCATAAATGTGCTAAAAGACTTAATAAATTTATATTTAAAACCTATAATTACTAAAAACTTAACCCAACTAACCTAGCACCTTCGGCTAGTTCTTTTATTCTCCCGTGATAAGATTTTTTCCCTCTGTCAAATATTATTTCTTTAATATTTTCTTCTAATAATCGTTTACCAATAATTTCTCCGACAATTTTTGAAGCCAGTTTGTTTGAAGTTTTTTCACATTTTGCTTTTACTTCTAATTCCAAAGTAGAACAACTTATAATTGTCTTTGAACAAGAATCATCAATAACTTGGGCGTAAATATGTTTATTTGAACGAAAAACAGCTAAGCGTGGTTTAAGATTATTACCTTTAATTATTTTCTTCTCTCTCTTTCCCATAATTTATTATTTCCCTGATTTTCCTACTTTACGTTTAATAATTTCACCTTTATATAATATGCCTTTACCCTTATATGGTTCAGGAGGACGTTTACTTCTTATTGTTGCAGCTAATTGGCCCACAAGCTCATTATCAAATCCTGTAATAATTATCCCTATGTTTTTTTCTACTTTAATCTCGATACCTAAAGGTATTGCTATTAAAACTGGGTGACTATAACCTAAGTTTAGTACTAAATCTTTATCTTTTAATTGAGCACGATAACCAACTCCTTCAAGTTGGAGTGTACGCTCAAATTTTTGTGAAACCCCAACCACCATATTATTAATTAGAGTTCTACTTAATCCATAGAGTTGATTCGCGATTCGTGTATTTTCATTCTTCGTAACGTAAATGATATTATCACGTAATTCAACTGAAATTAGATCTGAAATTTTTCTAAAAAGTTTACCATGTGGCCCTGAAACTTCGATATTGTTTTGATTAACCTGAACTTGAACATTAGATGGTACCTTTATAGGTAATTTACCGATTCTTCCCATATAAATTTAAACCTTTATTACCAAATATAACAAATAACTTCACCACCGACGCCTAATTTTTTTGCTTTATTATTCGTAAGAATTCCTTTAGAGGTTGATAATATAGCTATCCCTAAATTACTTAAAACATTAGGTAAATTGCTTTTATTTACATAAATCCTTAAACCAGGTTTACTTATTCGTTTAATACCTGTAATAATTGGTTGTCTTTTTTGACTATGATATTTTAAACAAAGTAATAAATATTTTCTATTAGAAACTTCAATTTCTTCAAAATTAGAAATATAACCTTCTTCTTTTAAAATTTTTACAACTGAATAAGTTACTTTTGTCTTTATAACTCTAACAATTTGGTGACGAACCAAATTTGCATTCCTAATGCGAGTTAATGTGTCTGCAATAATATCTGTTGTCACTATATTTTCATACTCCTTTTTAATCAGTTAATGGGAAACCAAACTCTTTTAGAAGAGCAATACCTTCAGTTTTTGTTTGTGCTGTTGTTACTATGGAAATATTAAAGCCTTTTATTTGATCTACATTTTCATAGCTAATTTCAGGAAATACTAACTGCTCTTTTAATCCAAAATTATAATTACCATTACGGTCAAATCCTTTTAAACTTAACCCTCTAAAATCTCTAATTCTTGGTAAAACAAGATGAATTAATTTTTCTAGGAAAGCATACATTTTTTTACTTCGAAGAGTTACCGTTATGCCCAAAACCATTTCTTCTCGAACTTTAAAGCCTGCTATGGATTTTTTTGCTTTTGTTAAAATTGGTTGTTGTCCTGTGATTAAACGCATTTCATCAACCGATTTTTGTAATGTTTTGTTATTTTGACCATCAACCCCTAACCCACGGTTTAGTTGAATTTTAACTAATTTTGGGACTTGATGGTTATTTTTATAGTTAAATTGTTTAACTAAATTAGGGAATACTAAATCTTTGTATAAAAATTTTAAATTTTTTGCTTCAATTTCATTATCATTTATCATAAAATATTACTCCTGGTAAAGTGATACATTTGAACTGTGGATTGGGAATTCAATCCTTTTAATTTCACCATTCTCTTCAGGTCGGGTAGGTTTAACATGTTTAATTCTTATATTGATACCTTCAATAATAAGTTTGTTTTCTTGTTTTATTATTTGTTTCACAAGACCTACTTTTCCTTTTTCTTGCCCAGAAATTATTTTTACTTTTTCCCCTATTTTTACGTGTACCTTCATTTTTAAAGTAGCTTTTTTCTTCATTTAAATAACCTCAGGGGCTAATGAAACAATTTTAGTAAAATCTTTATCACGAATTTCTCTTGCAATTGGGCCAAAAATTCTTGTACCTTTTGGGTTTTTATCCATGTTAATAATAACCGCTGCATTATCATCAAAACGAATGCTAGTTCCATCTTTACGTGAAACAGCTTTTTTTGTTCTTATAACAACAGCTTTAACAATGTCAGATCTTTTAGTTAACATATTTGGTGTTGCTTCCTTCACAACCCCAATAATAATATCACCCAGTCTTGCATATTTGCGACGACCACCTAGTACACGAATGCACATAATTTTTTTTGCACCTGTGTTATCTGCTACTGTTAAATACGTTTGTGGTTGTATCATAATATAATAAATTTTAAAACCTTAATTAACGATTACTGCTTTATTTAGTATTTTTTTTACTATCCAACGTTTCTTTTTACTTAATGGTCTACTTTCCTCTAATAATATTTCATCCCCAATATTACAAATATCTTCTGCATCATGTGCTAAATAACGTTTTGTTCTAACTATAATTTTTGAATAAAACTTATGTTTATAACGATACTCAACAGCAACAACAACACTTTTTTGCATTTTATTGCTTATTACAATACCAAGTCTCTGCAGTTTAACCATAAATCATTATTCCTTAAGATAATTTTCTAATTACTTTTTTGTATCATTAATAACTGTGCTAACCTATGTTTCCCATGTTTGAATTGGTGCGATTTAAAAGATTGTTTTGCTCCACGTCTTACACGTAATTTAAACAATTGTTTTTTTATATTTAAAATCTCATTTTCTAACTCATTTTTATCTAAGTTTTTAATTTCATCGATTTTTGGTAGACTCATAATAGGTATACTTTCTTCTTTAATTTATAAGGAATTTTGTTTTAATTGGCAACTTATAAGAAGCAATTAGCATTGCTTCTTTTGCAAGTTTTAAAGGAACACCGCTTAATTCAAACAAAATAGTTCCCGGTTTAACTACAGCTACCCAATAGTCAACTGATCCTTTCCCTGATCCCATTCTTGATTCTGCAGCTCTGGCAGTTACTGGTTTATCTGGGAAAACTGTTATCCATAACTTACCACCACGTTTTGTATATCGTGTAATTGTTCTTCTTGTCGCTTCAATTTGACGAGACGTTAACCAGGTAGGTTCTAATGCTTGAATAGCATAATCACCAAAACTAATTTTATTTCCCCTTGAGGCTTTCCCTTTTAATCTACCACGGTGTTGTTTTCGGAATTTTGTTTTTTTAGGGCTAAGCATTTTCTTAAATTTTGTAATGTTATTAAATAATTTTTTTCGCTAATATTTCATTTTTAAAAAGCCATATTTTAATTCCTAAAATACCATATGTTGTTTGAGCTACTTTATAAGAATAATCAATATTAGCACGTAATGTTTGAAGTGGGACACGCCCTTCACGAACCCATTCTGTTCTCGCAATCTCAGCTCCATTTAACCGACCCGCTATTTGAACTTTAATACCTTTTAATTCGTCTTCTGTTCTGTAACGTCTAAGGATTTCTCGGATACATTTTCTGAATGATACTCTTTCTTCTAATTTTTTTACTAAAACGTCAACTAATATACTAGCTTCTGTATAGGGTTTTGTAATTTCAACAATATTAATTAAAACTTTTTTATTTTTTAGTAGTGCACTAAGTTCTTGATCTAATGTTCTTAATAATGATCCTGATTTTCCTACAATACGACCAGGTACTACAGATTGTATTTCAATATATAGTCTTTTTTTTGTCTCATTACGTTTAATAATAAGTTTGGTAATACCTGAATAACCAACGTTATTTGAAATTAGAAATTGAGAGATATATTCTCGAATCGTATAGTCCTCTTTCAAAAAAGAAATATAAGAATTTGTTCCACTATACCATAATGATCGATCTTCTTGTACAATTCCCAGCCTAAAGCCCAAAGGGTGTGTTTTATGTCCCATAATCTAGTCTCGTATTAGTTTTATTAAAAATTTATTTTTGGATCTATTAATTATTAGGTTCTAAAATTATAGTAATATGACAAGTTGGTTTACGAATCTGATAACCTCTCCCTTGTGCACGTGGTCTAAACCTACGTAATACTGGACCTTGGTCAGCAAAGACTGTTTTAACAATTAGATCTTCTTTATTCAGACCATTATTATTTTCAGCATTTGCAGCGGCTGAATTTAATACTTGCCAAATTGGCCCACAAGCTCTATAAGGCATAAATTGTAATAGCATTAAAGCTTCTAAATATGAACGCCCACGAATCTGATCTAAAACACGTCGAACTTTATGTGATGATATTCTAATATATTTACTGACAGCTTTTGCTGTTTGTTTATCTTTCATTTATTTGTTAAATATTTATTTCTTTTTTGTACGTCTATCACTACTTTTTATATGAGAACGAAAGTTTCGGGTTGGTATAAATTCTCCAAGCTTATGGCCAATGATTTGGTCAGATATAAAAAGAGGAATATGCTTTTTACCATTATATACGGAAATTGTATGGCCAATCATCGCTGGAATAATCATAGATGAGCGTGACCAAGTCTTAATTGATGCTTTTTTTCCAGTTTTATTCATTTTTTCAATTTTTTGTAGCAAATGATAAGCTATAAAAGGGCCTTTACGAAAAGATCTTGCCATAAATTTATTTGAAGATAAAATTATAAAAATAATTAAAAGAACATTTAGTCTTATACTCTCGAACGAACTATATAAATATCACTGTACTTATCTTTTTTTCTTGTTTTAACACCAAGCGCAGCTTTACCCCAAGGAGTATAAGCTTTTGGACGCCCAATAGTTGCACGCCCTTCTCCACCACCATGTGGATGGTCACAAGGATTCATAACAGAACCACGTACCGTTGGTCTAATGCCCAACCAACGTTTACGACCTGCTTTTCCTAACTTAATATTATTACTATCGCGGTTACTTACACTACCAATTGTTGCATAACAGCTTTTATGAACAATTCTAATTTCTTTAGAAGGTAAACGTACTGTAACATAATTATTCTCTTTTGCTAAAATTCTTGCTGAAGTTCCTGCTGCTCGGACAATTTGACCACCTTTGTTATAAGACAATTCTATATTGTGGATAGAAGTACCTAAAGGTATATTTTCCAAAGGTAATGAATTACCAATTTCAACAGGCGCATTTGGGCCAGACATAATTTTGCTACCGATTTTTAAAGAATCAGGACAAATTATATAAGTTTTATCACCATTTTCATAATGAATTAATGCAATTCTAGCATTACGGTTAGGGTCGTATTCAATAGCAAAAACATTACCTAAAATATCATGTTTTTTACGTTTAAAATCTATAATACGATATCTTCTTTTATGACCACCACCATGGTGGCGTGTTGTAATTAATCCTTGGTTATTACGACCTTTTTTTCGATGATTTCTTCCAATTAATTTTTTTTCTGGTTTTGTCTTAGTAATTTCATCAAAAGAAGCAAAAACAGTATTTCTTGTACCAACAGTATAAACTTTACAAATACGAATAGCCATAAATATTATTCCTCTTCCTCTTTATTTAATAGTTATGTTATTAGTTAGTAGAAAAGAGATCAATTTTATTATCCTTTGCTAATTTCACGATTACTTTTTTATAACGAGGTCTAACACCTGTAAATTGGCCCACACGACGTTTTTTCTTAGGTAAATTACAACTATTAACCTTAATAACGCTTACATCAAATAAAAACTCAATTGCCTTTTTTATACTAATTTTATTTAGTTTAGGGTCTACTAAGAATGTATATTGATTATTTTCTAATAATAAGTTTGTTTTAATAGTCGTAACAGGGTATTTGATCAAATCAATACTTGAACTAAATTTTATTCTAGCCATTATAAGTTTCCTCAATTGTTTTTAAACTATCTTTAGTAATTAATAAATTTTTAGCCAATAAAATTTGCTTTAAGTTTAAGTTATTTGCAACTATTAATTTAATTGTTTTTATATTTCGAGTAGATTTAAGTAATTTCTCCTCTATTTTTGGTACAACAATTAATGTGTTTTCAAATAAATTGATACCAAAAGTATTTAATACTTTAATAATATTACTAGTTTTATATTCTAAAAAATTAAAATTATCTATTATTGTAATATCTTTCTGCTTAGCAATTAATAAGCTTCTTAAACTTAATTGCCATTCTTTACGGTTTATCTTACTCGAATACAATTTTGGTTTTGGACCAAAAGAAACTCCTCCACCTTTCCATAAAGGTGATCTATTCGAACCTGCACGAGCTCTCCCAGTACCTTTTTGTCTCCAAGGTTTACGGCCACCACCTTTTACTTCTGCTCTAGTTAAAGTACTAGCAGTACCTTGTCTTTCATTAGACCTTTGTGCTAGATAAGCACGTTGAATAACATAATTAATTGTATTAGTTGCTTCTTTCGATTTTAGAGTTAATGTTATCTCATCTCCACTTTCTTCTCCTGTTAATATTTTAACAGGAAAAGTAAGGATTTTTTGTAAAACCATAAATAATTTCTTAGTTTATTATTAAAATTTAATTTGAAGGAACAATATTTAGTAAATTTCCAGGCTTACCTGGTACATTACCTTTTAGAATTAAAAGATTTTGTTTTGAATCAATACCTAAAATTTCTAGTTTTGATACAGTTATCTTTTTTGCTCCCAATTGTCCTGCCATTAGTTTTCCTGGAAACACTCGACCTGGTGTAGTTCCTGGTCCTATTGACCCTGGAGCTCTATGATTTTTAGAACCATGAGTCATTGGTCCACGTTTAAATTTATGTCTTTTTTGGTTTCCACTAAATCCCTTACCTATAGATTTCCCAGTAACATTAACAAATTGACCAATCTCAAAATGATTAACATTTAACACTTGGCCTAATGAGTAATTTTCTAAATCCATAACTTTATATTCACACAAATCAGATAAGGGTGGTAACCCATTTTTCTTTAAGTGTCCTAGTTCAGCCTTTTTTAGGTTTAATGTTCGCCCTTTTGAGTGCCCAATTTGAACTGCATTGTACCCATTAAGTTTTTCCGTTTTAATTTGAGTAATAAAACATGAACCAATACGGACCACAGTTACAGGTAAAGCTAAACCGTCTTTATCAAAAACTTGCGTCATGCCAATTTTATTTCCAAATATTCCAATAGACACAATTATTTATACTCCAAGTTTATATTTTAGAACTAAATTAATATAGTAAATATACTAATTAAAGTAATCGACATATGGGTTAAACTATCAATAAACTTATTCAATTTTATTTATCAATAATCTAGTTAATTTTTGTCTATGTCCAATCTTTTTGCGATATTTTTTTTTTGGTTTCATCTTAAATACAAGTATTTTTGGTCCTAAAAAATGTTTACTCACTACTCCCTTTACTACAACATTATTTAAGTATGGTTGACCAATAAGAGTATTTGTTTTCTGTTTAACAAATAAAACCCGTCTGATTAAAATAGTGCTACCGATTTTAAGAATTAATCTATTAAACTCAATAAATTTCTTAGGTTCTACCCAAAATTGACGACCACTGGCTTCTATAATTGCGTATTCCATTGAATAAAAATTATATAACCC